TATAGTTGTAGCAACTGAAATTTTTTCCATAAAAAACAAATCTGATTATGGGCTGTGAAGCAAAAATAAAGGGATGTGGATAAATGGAAGGATGATAGAAAGAGAGAACAAAAATATCAATGATATATGATTCCAATATGTATGGTCTATGAATCAACTCATAAAAGGCAGTGTGATAAAGCATTAATACTGATATAATCAATACTGATATAAATATATAAAATAAATGAAATATAAATAAATAAAATAATAAAAAAAAAAAAAACAAAAAAAAAGAAAAAATAAATAATAAATAATAAAGATAAAGAATAAAGAGCCTCGGGTTAATAAAAACTGAGGAGATTGACTCGGGAACGAATTTTGCCGGAAGCTCCATTGCAGAGTTCAGACCTAACCATTAATGGAGAAGCTATGGGAACGACGAAACCTGTGACTGCATAGGATTCTATTGAAAGCGAATCCTAATAATTCATTGGGTGGGATGGCGGAACGAACCAAGAAAAAATTGATTTATTCTGAGAGGTGTCATGAATTGAGTGACCCTACGAATGAAAGAGCCAATATTCGCCCGCGAAACCTTTATTTATTGGATTACAATTTTTGGCACGATTCGATAGAGGTAAGGTAAAAATAAGGATTCATTATATTCTACGTTATATTCTAAAAAAAGAAGCATCTTTTATATTTTCTATATCTAATAATATACACGTCCAGCTGTATATTTTGTATATACATCTTCCTTTGTAACAAATTAAATATGTAACAAATTAAATATCAATAAATGCCATTCATTACTTATAATTACTTATATTATTACTTATATTTATTATAATTTATTATAATAAATATAATTATAATAAATATAATTATTATAATTATACATGTGCATCTGTAATATTATTGAATCGTTTCATTCGCGAGGAGCTGGATGAGAAGAAACTCTCATGTCCGGTTCTGCAATAGAGATGGAATTAAGAAACAACCATCAACTATAACCCCAAAAGAACCAGATTTCGTAAACAACATAGAGGAAGAATGAAGGGAATATCTTGTCGAGGCAATCATATTTGTTTCGGCGGATACGCTCTTCAGGCGCTTGAACCCGCTTGGATCACAGCTAGACAGATAGAAGCGGGGCGGAGAGCAATGACACGATATGCGCGTCGTGGTGGAAAAATATGGGTACGTATATTTCCCGACAAACCTGTTACAGTAAGACCTACGGAAACACGTATGGGTTCGGGAAAGGGATCCCCCGAATATTGGGTATCTGTTGTTAAACCGGGTCGAATACTTTATGAAATGGGCGGAGTATCAGAAACTATAGCCAGAGCAGCTATTGAAATAGCTGCGTGCAAAATGCCTATACGAACTCAATTTGTTATTTCACGATAGGGATGTAGAACTAAACAAAAGGGATATTGAGGATGAAAAAAGACCCGCAGGTTTATTTTCTTCTGGACGGACAATATTTCTTTTTTTCCTTCATCCTTTGCATTGAAATAACAGATTCAAATAAAAAATATATGATTCAACCTCAGACCCTTTTGAATGTAGCGGATAACAGCGGAGCTCGAGAATTGATGTGTATTCGAATCATAGGAGCTGGTAATCACCGATATGCTCATATTGGTGACGTTATTGTTGCTGTAATCAAAGAAGCAGTGCCAAATATGCCTCTAGAAAGATCAGAAGTCATTAGAGCTGTAATTGTACGTACATGTAAAGAACTCAAACGTGACAACGGTATGATAATACGATATGATGACAATGCAGCGGTCGTCATTGATCAAGAAGGAAATCCAAAAGGAACTCGAGTTTTTGGTGCGATCGTTCGGGAATTGAGACAGTTGAATTTTACTAAAATAGTTTCATTAGCTCCCGAGGTATTATAAATACTAGTAGATGACACTATGATATAGTAGGCTATCTGAAATAGATCAAATTAATAGATTGTGTCTCACGCATATACTTTTTATTTTTAAAATTTAAAAATTCAAAAAAAAACAAAGAAAAAAGAAAAAAGGAAACATGTTGATTATATCAAAATTAGGAGGCACAAAAAATTATAGTTCGTTATGGGTAGGGACAATATTGCCGATATAATAACTTCTATAAGAAATGCTGACATGAATAAAAAAGGAACGGTTCGAATAGCATCTACTAATATCACCGAAAACATTGTTAAAATACTTCTACGAGAAGGTTTTATTGAAAATGTTCGAAAACATCAGGAAAATAACAAATATTTCTTGGTTTCAACCCTGCAACATAGAAAGACTAGGAAAGGAATATATAGAACCGTTTTAAAGTGTATCAGCCGACCCGGTTTACGAATTTATTCCAACTATCAACGAATTCCTAAGATTTTAGGTGGAATGGGAATTGTAATTCTTTCTACTTCTCGAGGTATAATGACAGATCGAGAAGCTCGACTAGAAAGAATTGGAGGAGAAATTTTGTGTTATATATGGTGATCCTCCTCCTCTGGTATCCTAATTTTATCTCTAACTTCCCATTTGTGAAATAGAGAGGAAAAGTGAGTTATATACCTCTTCCTTCATTAGTTGATACTTAAAGGGGGTTACCTGGAATGAAAGAACAAAAATTGATTCATGAAGGTTTAATTACTGAATCACTTCCCAACGGTATGTTCCGGGTCCGCTTAGATAATGAAGATCTAATTCTAGGTTATGCTTCAGGGAGGATCCGGCGCAGTTTTATACGGATACTACCAGGAGATAGAGTAAAAATTGAAGTAAGTCGTTATGATTCAACCAGAGGACGTATAATTTATAGACTTCGCAACAAAGATTCGAACGATTAGGTGATTTTTTTAAACATTCCTTTCATGGGGACACAATTCGAAGTTAAAAAAAAAATATTCAAGAAACTTATTTTCTTCAAAAGAGTAGATTCAGAATTAAGGTAAGGAATAAGAAATATGAAAATAAGGACTTCTGTTCGTAAAATTTGTGAAAAATGTCGACTGATCCGTAGGCGCGGACGAATTATAGTGATTTGTTCCAATCCGAGACATAAACAGAGACAAGGGTAATCTTTCTAAAAAAGAACTTTCTTTTCTAAAGGGGAGGACCCGTGTAAGAATAAAAGATCTGTTTTAACATGAAATGGATATCTCCGTATCTTTTCTTTCTGTATATTTCTGACTCATATTTATGAGACGATAAAATATGACAAAAGCTATACCAAGAATTGGTTCACGTAGGAATGGACGTATTGGTTCACGCAAGAATGGACGTAGAATACCAAAAGGAGTTATTCATGTTCAAGCGAGTTTCAACAATACCATTGTAACTGTTACAGATGTACGAGGTCGGGTGGTTTCTTGGGCCTCCGCGGGTACTTCTGGATTCAAAGGCACAAGAAGAGGTACACCCTATGCTGCTCAAGCCGCAGCGGTAAATGCTATTCGTACAGTAGTTGATCAGGGTCTGCAACGGGCAGAAGTTATGATAAAAGGCCCTGGTCTCGGAAGAGATGCAGCATTACGAGCCATTCGTAGAAGTGGTATACTATTAAGTTTAGTACGTGATGTAACACCTATGCCACATAATGGGTGTCGACCTCCTAAAAAAAGACGTGTGTAGAAATAAGAATTAAACAGATTTCAAGAGAAATAAATGATTCAATGATCTGATCAAATATTATAATAATACTTATTATAGTATGGTTCGAGAGGAAGTAGTAGGATCCACTCGAACACTACGGTGGAAATGTGTTGAATCAAGAGTAGACAGTAAGCGTCTTTATTATGGTCGTTTCGTTCTGTCCCCGCTTATGAAAGGTCAAGCCGATACCATAGGTATTGCCATGCGAAGGGCTTTACTTGGAGAAATAGAAGGAACATGTATCACACGTGCAAAATCTGAGAAAGTAGCACATGAATATTCTACGATAGTAGGTATTGAAGAATCAGTACATGAATATTCTACGATAATAGGTATTGAAGAATCAGTACATGAAATTTTACTAAATTTGAAAGAAATTATATTGAGAAGTAATCTGTATGGAGTTATAGACGCATCCATCTACGTCAGGGGGCCTAGATACGTAACCGCTCAAGATATCATCTCACCACCTTACGTGGAAATAGTTGACACGACACAACATATAGCTAACCTGACGGAACCAATTGATTTGTGTATTGAATTACAAATCAAGAGAGATCGCGGATATCGTATGAAATCCGCAAATAACTCTCAAGATGGAAGTTATCCTATAGATGCTGTATCCATGCCTGTTCGAAATGCGAATCATAGTATTCATTCTTATGGGAATGAGAATGAAAAACAAGAGATACTTTTTCTAGAAATATGGACGAATGGAAGTTTAACTCCTAAGGAAGCACTTTATGAAGCTTCTCGTAATTTGATTGATTTATTTATTCCTTTTCTACATGCGGAGGAAGAGGACATTAATTTCGAAGAAAATAAAAACAGGTTTCCTCTACCCCTTTTTACCTTTCAAGATAGATTAACCAATCTAAAGAAAAACAAAAAAGGAATTCCATTGAAATGTATTTTTATTGACCAATCAGAATTGCCTTCCAGGACCTATAACTGTCTCAAAGGGTCCAATATACATACATTATCGGACCTTTTGAATAACAGTCAAGAAGATCTTATGAGAATTGAATTTTTTCGAATAGAAGATGTAAAACAGATATTGGACACTCTACAGAAGTATTTCGCAATTGATTTATCTAAGAATAAGTTTTCATTTTAAATCCATTGTAATTATTTCATCTTCTTTTTATAATAGAAAAAGAAAAAAAAATTAGAAAGAAAAAAAGAATAAAATTAGTTTTTAATCTTTGGCACGATCCGTATTTTCCCGGAATGGATCATAATAAAATTAAATAAATGTCTCTAGGGAATAATCACTTCAAAGTAAATCTTCCCTAGATACCTACATCATGGTATTTAACAGTTGAATCAATTTGAAAAAGACCTAAAGTTAGGGATTTATCAATAGGT